GCATAGTATTATCCGATTCATGAGGATAATAAGAAGCCTTCTTGTAGCTAAAATTCGTAATAGTAATAAGACCCACTTTTGTTACATTACCAGCAATTCTATATGGCTTCTCGTTATTATTCATTTTTAATAAAGGGGATAAACGAAAATTTCTGTTAATCATTTTTTGCTCTTCTTTACCCCATAGTTTTATTGAATAGAACGAGCTACTTTTTTTGCCACTATAATTTTGAAAATGAATGTTTAAATGTCCTTCAAAAGTAAGTAAATAGATCCGAAACATATAAAATGCTGTTAATCCGGCGGTGGACCAAGCTATTATTGCAAAAATCGGTGAATACAACCAACTGTCACTAAGAATTTCATCTTTGGACCAAAAACAAGCAAGGGGTGGAATACCACAAAGAGAAAGTGTACCCACTAAAAAAGCAATTTGTGTAATTGGCACATGCTTTCTTAAACCGCCCATAAAAACCATATTCTGGCTTTTATCTGGAGAATATCCAACAATAGCTTCCATGGAATGAATAATTGATCCGGATCCTAAAAACAACAATGCCTTCGAATAAGCATGAGTAATCAAATGAAATAAAGCGGCTCGATAAGACCCCATACCTAGAGCTAACATCATATAACCCAGTTGGGACATTGTAGAATAGGCTAAACCCCTCTTAATATCTTTTTGAGCAAGAGCTAAAGTAGCCCCTAATAATACTGTTATTATACCTATCAAAGATATTAGATTCATTATGTAAGGTATAACTATGAAAAGAGGAAGAAGGCGGGCTACAAGAAAAATTCCCGCTGCTACCATAGTGGCAGCATGTATAAGAGCCGAAATAGGGGTAGGCCCCTCCATGGCATCAGGTAACCATACATGAAGGGGAAATTGCGCAGATTTAGCAACTGCGCCGGCAAATAATAAAGAGGCACATAAAGTAACAAATAAAAAATGAACCTCATTATTATAAATCAAGTTATTAAATATTTCGAACAAATCTTGAAATTCGAAACTTCCTGTTATCCAATAAAAACCTAAGATTCCTAATAATAAACCAAAATCGCCTATCCGATTAGTTACAAACGCTTTTTGACAAGCGTTTGTCGCAGCGGGTCGTGTGAACCAAAACCCTATTAATAGATAAGAACACATTCCAACTAATTCCCAAAAAATATAAATTTGTATCAAATTCGAACTAGTAACTAATCCCAACATTGAAGTATTGAACAAACTCATATAAGCAAAAAATCTCAAATATCCTTGATCATGAGACATATAATTGTCACTATAAATAAGAACAAAAATTCCAACAGTAGTGATTAATATTGACATAATAGAGGTAAGTGAATCAATAAGGTAGCCAAGCTCGAAAGAAAAATCATTATTGATAGTCCACGACCATACATATTGATAGATAGAACCTCTATTTATTTGCTGAATAGACAGATCGACCGAAAAAATCATAACTATACTTAACAATAAAATATTGGCAAAAGCCCACATACGACGAAGATCTTTTGTTGCCGTCGGAAAAAGTAGGAGTCCCATTCCTATTAAAATAGGAATGGGAAGTGGCACAAAAGGTATGATCCATGAATATTGATATGTATGCTCCATAAAAACTTTTTTTTTCTTATTCTTTCTTAATTAATTGTTTCTGATTCACCGGCTCTTATCTCTTTTGATTGAAAGGGGGCAATAAAAAAAATCAAGATATTACAAAGTTAACTGGAATTTTCTATTTTCTAGTCTTAATTTTTTAATCTTTCTCGCATATTTCAAAAATATTCAAATTTCGAAGTTAGAAGTAATCAAATAATATCACCGAGTTACTAATGAAAAAAAAAAGAATTCTTTTTTTTTTTTTTTTTAGTAATATTTTTCTGAATATTATCAATTATTATTTAAATATTATCAATTATTATTTATTATTACGTACTACAATAATTTATATACATCGATCAAAAATACAAGGAATTCCACCACAAAAAGTACTTGATTTTGATATGAATCATAGGATGTCCTAGAACTTGACTTAATAAAAGAAAAACGAACTATTTGAGTTTGTTTATTCGAACTTATTAACTAGTTCATTTTCATTGCGGAACTGATTGATTGTCTTCCATTACAATAAATGAATTTATTCTGGTAGGAAAGACTATCCGATATTTTCTTTATAGTTCCATATAATTTAATAATTAAAGGAAAAAATGACTATTAATAATAAAATAGTCTTGTTTTTTTTGTTCTAGAATAGAATAGAAGCATTTTCTGTTATTTTACCATCTCTATTTATTTTATTTTTTTTTTATGAAATTTGTATAGTAGTATATATAGAATTCTAATCTAGAAAATCTATAGGAATAGATAAATAATGACATAAAGATAGATAAATAATGACATAAAGAGACCGATCATTTTGTTTTAAAAATAGATGTCTTTGACATCCAACTATAGCACTGAATAACCTTTTTTTGAATGGCAGTTCCAAAAAAGCGTACTTCTACATCAAAAAAGCGTATTCGAAAAAATGTTTGGAAAAAGAAAGGATATTGTGCGGCGTTGAAAGCTTTTTCATTAGCGAAATCTCTTTCTACGGGTAATTCGAAAAGTTTTTTTGTACGACAAATAAATTTGGAGTAATCTGAATTGGTTTAACTCGAATCAGATACAAAGGTTTTCCTTTTTGAATATATATATTTTTTTTTTTTTTCATTTTCATTTCCGGGGTGGGGATTCTTATTTTCCCCATCGCCCATTTGTTATGTTAGTGTTATAATAATTTGTTATTTTTATAATATTCAATTTATAATACTAAATAATTAAATAATAATCATTTTTATATTTATACTATAGCTATAGCGGAGCACATATATAATATAGAAGAGCTTTAACTGGGTTGTCGAAACTAATCCATTAAGTTTAAATTTTATAACTTTATGAATCATTATTTCTCTGAATTACTATATATCCTTCCCTTGCTTTCAACCCAATTGAGAAAAACCCCCTTTCTAATTTAGTGGATATACAAATAATGTATCAATTTTAAGTGATCTAAAAAAATCCTATGTTTGTATAAGAAGATGAATCAAGACATATTTTTAGAATTCGAAATTCGAAATACTTTTTTGAAGTATGGTACAATTATGACAGGAATCGAAACACTTTTTATATAACGTAACGTGTACAACCCAATATCTAGTTGGTTTGATAAATCCTTAAAACGCAAAATCCTAACAATTAATACAAAGCTATACAAATTACATAAAGCTTTTGAAATCGTTGGATGTGGTACTGAAATTGTGATCTAAAAAAATCATATTTATTCATTCGTTTATTCATTCTTTTATATGATTTTTATGAATCTATAAAAGAATGCTTATCAATTGAATGAATAAATGAATCATTAAAAAATTAAAATAATAAAGAACATTTTTTTGTTGAATTTTATCTATGAATTGAAGTTGCAACTAGTTAGTTTAGTTACAATAGAGGAGTTCTCTTTTAGGAAAACACAAACTAAAAAAATCTCTGTTGACGAAATAATTAAATATTAAATATTAAATAAAAGGATAATTAAATAAAACGATACGATAAATAATAAAGATTCTTTTTGAATCTTCAAATTGCTATTTAAACGAGTTTTTATTCATCAATTTAAATTAAATGCTTCCTAAAAAATTTGACATTTTACATTGAATTGACCCCTTCACCTTCAATCTCGACGATTGAATAAAAAATGGGTTATTATGATTTCGAGCAAGCCGCTATGGTGAAATCGGTAGACACGCTGCTCTTAGGAAGCAGTGCTAGAGCATCTCGGTTCGAGTCCGAGTGGCGGCATAGTATCTTCTAAAAGAGATAGAATAAGTCCTATAATGAATTTAATTCCTGATTTCCATTCCATAAAATCTAGAAACCCTCGCTTTTTTCATAATTTTTATGATTTTTTCAACTTTAGAGCATATATTAACTTATATATCCCTTTCAGTCGTTTCAATTGTAATTACAATTCATTTTTTAACCTTATTCTTATTAGTCGATGAAGTCGTAGGACTATATGATTCATCAGAAAAGGGCACGATAGTTACCTTTTTCTGTATAACAGGATTATTAGTCACTCGTTGGATTTATTCAGGACATTTCCCATTAAGTGATTTATATGAATCATTAATCTTTCTTTCATGGGGTTTCTCCCTTATTCATATGGTTTCCCATTTTAAAAAGCGTAAAAATGATTTAAGCGCAATAACCGCACCAAGTGCTATTTTTACCCAAGGCTTTGCCACTTCGGGTCTTTTAACCAAAATGCATCAATCCGCAATATTAGCGCCTGCTCTCCAATCCCAGTGGTTAATGATGCACGTAAGTATGATGGTATTAGGCTATGCAGCTCTTTTATGTGGATCATTATTATCAGTAGCTCTTCTAGTCATTACATTTCGAAAAGCCATAAAGATTATTGGTAAAAACAATAATTTATTAAATCAGTCATTTTCGTTTGGCGAAATCCAATACATGAATGAAAGAAGCAATGTTTTATTAAACACTTATTTTCTTTCTTCTAAAAATTATTACAGGTATCAATTGACTCAACAATTGGATCGTTGGAGTTATCGTATTATTAGTCTCGGGTTTATCTTTTTAACCATAGGAATTCTTTCGGGAGCCGTATGGGCTAATGAGGCATGGGGATCATATTGGAATTGGGACCCAAAGGAAACTTGGGCATTTATTACTTGGACCGTATTCGCGATTTATTTACATACCCGAACAGACACAAATTTTGAAGGTGTAAATTCCGCACTTGTGGCTTCTATGGGATTTCTTATGATTTGGATATGCTATTTTGGGGTCAATCTATTAGGAATAGGTTTACATAGTTATGGTTCATTTACATTAACATCTAATTGAATAAAGAGGCTAAGCCTACCAAATACTAACATAAGACAGCGTATATATAAGAAAACTTATTGTAAGCTGTCAAGAACCTTTTGAATCACTCCACTACTTGATTCAAAAGGTTCTAACAAAAGCCAAAGATGTCTGATTAAAATTCAATTTAATTCTTTTACCTTTTTTTTTTACTTAACTAAAACTTAAGAGAAGAAAAAAGACTTCTTTTTTTTTTTTCACTGTACAATGAACAATTTTAAAAGTCATAGGATTACTTTTTTTTTGTTTTATTCATGAAAACTATCTATAAAAATAATTATATAGAATAGTTTCGACCTTCTCACCTGATAATGAGAGGACGAAATCCGGATAAATACCAATACCTATTACTGGTAGAAAGATAGAGATCGAAACAAATAACTCTCGCGGTCCAGAATCAAAAAAATAAGAACTTGGAGCATTAAATAGCTTGTATCCATAGAACATTTGACGTGACATAGATAATGAATAAATAGGAGTTAATACCATTCCAATTGCCATTACGAAAGTAATTAGTATTTTTGGCATTAAAAAATATTTTTGGCTGGTAATTATTCCAAAAAAGACTATCAATTCTGCAACAAAACCACTCATGCCCGGTAATGCAAGAGAAGCCATCGATAAGATACTGAACATCGTAAATATTTTTGGAATCGGAATAGCCATTCCGCCCATTTCGTCGAGATAAACAAGACGCATTCTATCATAACTCGTTCCTGCCAAGAAAAAAAGTGCAGCACCGATAAATCCATGAGATATTATTTGTAAAATAGCTCCGTTGAGTCCCGTATCAGTTATAGAACCAATTCCTATAATTATGAAACCCATATGAGATACGGAGGAATAGGCTATTCTTTTTTTTAAATTCCGTTGACCAAGAGATGTTGAAGCTGCATAAATTATTTGCATTGTACCCACTATTATCAACCAGGGAGAAAATATGGAATGAGCATGGGGTAATAATTCCATATTGATCCGAACTAATCCGTATGCTCCCATTTTTAATAAAATTCCGGCTAGAAGCATACAAGTACTGTAATGTGCCTCCCCGTGGGTGTCTGGTAACCACGTATGTAAGGGTATAATCGGCGATTTGACAGCAAAAGCAATAAGAAATCCAATATAGAATATTATTTCCAGTGCGACCGGATACGATTGATTAGCTAATGTTTCAAAATTTAATGTTGGTTCATTAGAACCGTATAAACCGATACCCAAAACCCCTATTAATAGAAAAATGGAACCTCCTGCAGTGTACAAAATAAATTTTGTAGCCGAGTACAGACGTTTCTTTCCCCCCCACATGGATAGAAGTAGATAAACAGGAATTAATTCGAACTCCCACATGATGAAAAAAAGTAAAAGGTCTCGAGAAGAAAATGATCCTATTTGACCACTGTACATTGCTAGCATCAGGAAATGGAATAATCGCGAATCTCGAGTAACTGGCCAAGCCGCCAAAGTAGCTAAAGTGGTGATAAATCCTGTCAGTAAAATGGGCCCTATAGAAAGTCCATCTATTCCCAATCTCCAGTAAAAATCAAAAAAATTTATCCATTTATAATCTTCCGCCAGCTGGATTAATGGATCGTCCAATCGGAAATGATAACAAAATGCATAGGTTGTTAGAAGGAGTTCAAATATGCATATACACATGGTATACCACTTAATTAGCTTATTTCCTCTATGAGGAAGAAAGAAAATTAAAGAACCTGCAAATATTGGTAAAACTACAATTATTGTTAACCAAGGAAAATAATTCGTGGTAAAGACAAGATACACTTGGACCAGAAAAACCCGTGCTCAAAAAGACTTTTTTTTGAGCACGGGTTTTTTCAGTAAAAAAAATCAAATGGATTCAAAATGTATTCAAGTGGGGTTTTCTGGAACGTATCAATAAGCTAGACCCATGCTTCGAGTTGTTTCATGCCATAAATAAACTCGAACGCTCAAGAAATCCGTTGGACAAGCGGATTCACATCTCTTACAACCAACACAGTCTTCGGTTCTTGGAGCGGAAGCAATTTGCTTAGCTTTACATCCATCCCAAGGTATCATTTCTAACACATCGGTGGGGCAGGCTCGGACACATTGAGTACACCCTATACATGTATCATAAATTTTTACTGAATGTGACATGGGATCTATAAATTTTTGAACATCATAAAATTTCAATCTAGTAAACTTGTAAATGAATCATTATAGTTAAACACTAGATGAATCAACGATTTACCAGAAATTTTCTAATCAATTTCCTTCGGGATCAACTCATAAGAAAGGACCAAGATACTTTGATTTCTTACGTTTTCGAAAACGAAAACATGATGTAGATTCCAACATATTGGACATGCTAATTGAAATTGGTGAATCTTAGAATTTAATATTATTAATATTACTTATTCAACAAAGTTGATTGATTGATACGCGTTGATTTTCTGTTACGATAAATTGAGGAAACAATAGCTGATCCAATAGCTGCTTCAGCGGCTGCAATAGCTATAACAAAAATTGAGAAAATATTTCCTTTTAATTGCCGACTATCAAAAAAATCAGAAAATGTTACAAAATTTATATTAACCGCATTCAGTAGAAGTTCAAGACACATAAGGGCCCTAACCATACTTCGACTCGTGATCAATCCATAAATACCGATAGAAAATAAATAGGCACTCAAAACAAGTATATGTTCGAGCATCATTGACCAACTCCTTCTTAATTTCGATTCATTTTAATATGAACAGTAATTGAACAATAATTCAAGGGATTTGATTGACTAGAATAGAATAGAACAAAAAGAATATATTGGAAATATATCGAATAAACGAATTTCTATTTTATACACGAACAATATTCAAATAGAATTCAAGGAAAATAGATGCGATAAGACAGAAAAAAGTTGAATTTAGATTGCTTGCTATTCCTATTTATTACTGACGAGCCACAGCAATTGCACCTATCAAAGCAACTAAAAGAATTATTGAAATGAATTCAAATGGAAGAAAAAAATCTGTTGCTAAATGAATTCCAATTTGTTGACTATTACTTATCAAATCTTGTTCTATAATTTGGTTTGATCTTGTAGTCCAAATAATCCCGTACCATGATGTATCTAATATAGTAGCAATTAACGAAACAAGAATACTTGTACAAACCAACGAAGTAAGGCCATTCCCAATGGTCCACAGATTAAAATCCTTATAATATTCTGAACCATTCATGAACATCACAGCAAATAGGATTAAAACATTTATGGCTCCCACATAAATAAGCAGCTGGGCAGCAGCTACAAAATGAGAATTTGAGAGAATATAGAATAAGGATATACAAACAAGAACCAATCCCAATGAAAAGGCAGAATAAATTGGATTGGTAAGTAATACCACTCCCAGGCCCCCTAATATAAGACCCGATCCCAGAAAAACTAAAAGAAAATCGTGTATTGGTCCAGGCAAATCCATTATATAGAGATAAATAAATCGAAATGCTTTTCATGATCTTATTGACCCGACCAGGAATTTTTTTTTATGATACGTTCCTAATTGAATAAAATTCTAATCTATTAGGTGTGAATTGATCTAAGTCCAATTATTGGACAGTTTCATTTTTGATTCTTTTTTTTTTGTTTGTTCGAAAGGGTATTTTTTTTTGAAACTATATATTTCGAAATAATTACGAATATATTAATAGATTTTCAATAAAAATGAATTCGAAATTCTTATCAACCAATTCAACCAGTTAATTTGTAATTGAATTTTTATTTATTGACCAAACAAAGGGAAAGGCCTCATTCTTTTAATTCAAACCAAATTTTAATTCAAACCAAACATTCTTTTAACTTAAACCAAAAAGGAACCTTAAAATAAAAGAATTGGAAATTTCTCTTTAATAGATTAATAGAATAGGAGGTTTACTTACTCAGTTTTTCTTTGAGGCGAATTCAAAATTGTTCGAATTGTATAATCGTCAATTACTGACATCGGTAAACGGCCCAAAGCAATTTGATTATAATTCAATTCGTGACGGTCGTAAGTAGAAAGTTCATATTCTTCAGTCATTGATAAACAATTTGTTGGACAATACTCAACGCAGTTACCACAAAATATACAAATTCCGAAATCAATACTGTAATTAAGCAATCGTTTTTTTCGAATATCCGTTTCAAATTTCCAATCAACAACAGGTAGATCTATAGGGCATACACGAACACATACTTCACAAGCAATGCATTTATCAAATTCAAAATGGATTCGCCCGCGGAAACGCTCCGATGTGATTAATTTTTCATAAGGGTATTGAATAGTTACGGGTAAACGATTTGCGTGGGCTAAGGTAATCATGAAACCTTGACCAATGTACCTTGCTGCTCGGACTGTTTGTTGGCCATAATTCATGAACCCAGTTATCATAGGGAACATATCGTGAATATCTATGAATATTTTTATGTTTGTTTCTTTCTCTTGTTTGAACCAAGTCATGAATCTCATATTCCTTTTTTCTTTACAGTGAAAGAAGTTGGAAAGAAGTTGTTAATAATAGATTACCGAGAGAAATGGGTAAAAGAAATTTCCATCCAAGATTTAATAATTGGTCCATTCTTAACCTAGGTAAAGTCCATCTTGTTGCGATAGAAATAAACAAAAACAAATAAGTTTTAGCTAATGTAATAAAGATACCAATTGTCGTTCCAAAGATTCCATTCATTTTATTTATTTCAAAGAGCTCAGGGACGAATACGTACGGAATGGAAATATTCCAACCCCCCAAGTAAAGAACTGTTATAAATAACGAAGAAAGTAATAGATTTAGATAGGATGCAACGTAAAATAAACCAAACTTGATACCCGAATATTCGGTTTGATACCCTGCTACTAATTCTTCCTCGGCTTCTGGTAAATCAAAAGGTAATCTCTCACATTCTGCTAGAGAAGAAATTAGAAAAACGATAAACCCTATTGGCTGACGCCACAAATTCCATCCCCAAAAACCATATTTTGATTGCGCCTCAACTATATCAACTGTACTTGAACTGTTAGATAATTATAGTCGATGATAACATCACTGTTTCCATCGCTAGTCCAAAACCGTACATGAGGTTTTCAACTCATACGGCTCCTCGTGGGTCACAAATAAATTTAAGGACCGAATCAGTATTATTTATCTTCGTATGGTTGTAGAATAGATAGAGAAAAAATGGATTGGAAGGTCCAAAATTATACCACTGGAATTCTGTCTGCTATATTATGAAGAATAAATAAATAAAAAAAAAAAAGTGCTTCGGAATTGATCTCGCCCGTTAATAATTTCAATTTTTATTTGTTGAGTAATAACCTAAGCCTTCAATAAAATGCTTCTTGTAGAAATATCAATAGATATTTCAACCCATTGTTTTCGATTACGAAAAAAAAAAATGAAACATTACATTAGCTCATAAATCATGACACGGCTTATAGCTCTCTATACTCTATATATATGAAAGAAAGAATAAAAAAAAAATTCTTTTTTATTCTTTATTGTTTGTTTTTCGTTCCTATTCTTCTTTCTGATCTAAGAAAACTACGAATGGGGGCTTAAACTAAAAAATAGTAAAGGATTATTTCGTTCCTGATAGTCATTAATTTAATCGGTGGATAGGAGCATACTCTGGACCGGAATCGTGGGGAGTACTGCCTACTCATTTCTACTAATTTAAAGCCCCAATTAGTATTCTTTTTATGTTATCCAGAAATATCCTTTTATATAATTTACATAATCTCCATTACTAATCCTTTGTGTATTTTGGTGTTCCTAATCATCCACTCATTTTTTTTGTTCAATCCCCCGTTTGGTTTGGCAATACATGTATGGGAATCCATACAAAGGATAGCGAAAACTATATACGGTTGATCTTTTGAGCCCGCTTCAAGCTAGATTGACTAATCAACCCGTCTTGGGGTAAAGACTTCTTCCTCTTATGTTTTCTTCCACTTAACTCTTGTACATAGGAAATGAGATTCAATCTTTTTGTTTAATTTACTGCGAATTTATAAGCTGCTTTCTTTCACTCATATATAACTATCTAATTTAGTTTATCAACCTGAAGGATAATAAAAAACGAAGATATCTATTCAATCCATTCAGCTTATTTTCTAGAACGAAAGGAATAGGGAAAAGAAAAGTTTATATTTCAACGAATCGCACGTAGAGATATTGATAAAACACATAGAGTTAATGGTATTTCATAACTAATCGATTGAGCAGCAGCTCGCAGACCACCTAAAAAGGAATATTTATTATTTGATCCGTATCCTGACATAAGAAGTCCAACAGGAGCAATACTTGAAATGGCAATCCATAAAAAAATACCGATATTGAGATCGGCTAAAATAAGGCGAGAGCTAAAAGGAATTACTGAAAAACTTAGTAAAATTGATATGACTGCTATAGACGGTCCAATACTGAATAAACCAGTATTTCCTCTAGATGGAAGAATATTCTCTTTGAAAAGCAGTTTTGTTCCATCTGCTAGAGCTTGAAGAATTCCCAAAGGACCGGCGTATTCAGGCCCAATACGTTGTTGTATTCCTGCAGATATTTCTCTTTCTAACCATACAATTACTAGTACACCTATTGTGATTCCCACTACAAGAGTCAAAATAGGGACAAACATCCATATGATCCCAAAGACCTCTTTTAAAGATTCCAATCTGTAAAAGGAATTGATATCTTGTACTTCTGTTGTATAAATTATCATTTCAACGATCAACTTCTCCCATAATGATATCTATGCTACCTAGTATCGTCATAATATCAGCCAATTTCATTCTTTTAACTAACTGAGGAAGAATTTGCAAATTGATAAAACCCGGCGGGCGAATTTTCCATCTCCAAGGAAAACCACTTTGATCCCCTATCAGAAAAATTCCTAATTCTCCCTTTGGGGCTTCCATTCTCGCATAAAGTTCTTGTCTCGGTAATTCAAATGTAGGAGAAGGTTTTTTACTAATGAATCGATATTCAAAATCATTCCATTCTGGATCCCTTTTTCGATCAAAGCATCGGATTTCTAAATTCTCATAGGGACCCCCCGGAATTCCTTCCAGGGCCTGTTGAATTATTTTTATGGATTCCGTCATTTCACTGATTCGGACTAAATAACGAGCTAATGAATCTCCTTCTTTTTGCCACTGGATTCCCCAATCAAATTCGTCGTAACACTCATAATGATCAACTTTACGAAGATCCCATTTGATTCCAGATGCTCGTAGCATTGGGCCGGATAAACCCCAATTTATTGCTTCTTCTCCACCAATAACGCCTATCCCTTCAACTCGTTCTAAAAAAATAGGATTTCGCGTAATAAGTTTTTGATATTCAACAATTCCTGTTAAAAAATAATCGCAGAAATCCAAACATTTATCTATCCAGCCATAAGGTAAATCGGCGGCTACTCCTCCGATACGAAAATAATTATGCATCATTCTCATACCGGTGGCAGCTTCGAATAGATCATATACTAATTCTCTTTCTCTGAAAATATAGAAAAAGGGGGTCTGTGCACCAATATCTGCCATAAAAGGTCCAAGCCATAATAGATGAGAAGCTATACGACTCAACTCCAACATAATTACTCTGATATAGCTGGCTCTTTTAGGGATTTGAATATTGCCCAATTGTTCTGGTCCATTTACGGTTATTGCTTCCGTGAACATAGTGGCTAAATAATCCCAACGCGTTACATAAGGCAAATATTGTATAATTGTTCGGTTTTCCGCAATTTTTTCCATTCCTCTGTGTAAATAACCTAATATGGGTTCACAGTCAACAACATCTTCACCATCTAGAGTAACGATGAGACGAAGAACACCGTGCATTGATGGGTGGTGAGGTCCCATATTGACTATCATAAGGTCTTTTTCTGTAGCTGATAGATTCATAAGTTTTTCCTCGATTCATTCTTACATGAATTGTTGAAAACGAAAAGAAGTACATCAAAATGAAAAATCTAATAAATCGACTAATTCAAAATTTTCAAATTAACGATTTTTTGATTCCCGAATATCCAACTCACTAATTAATTCTTTATAACGTATTTTATTTTTTTTTGATAAATAAGACAGCAGCCGTTGACGTTTTCCTAGAATTTTACGTAGACCTCTCTGAGATAAATAGTCTTTTTTGTGCAATTCCAAATGGGAAGTAAGTCTTCGTATCTTATTGGTGAAACTGACTATTTGAAATTCAACAGACCCCTTGTTTTCTTCTTTTTTTTCTTGAAAAATAACTGAGATGAATGAATTTTTTACCATAAAACAAAATTTTCTCTCCCCCTTTTTTGAATGTTAATTTTACTGATCAGTAATAATAATACCAGTCATTTTGATATGCACAATGATTTTAAGTTCGTTATGATATAATTTTTTCAAATAAAATGAATCAATCCGGTTTTCAATTTGATTCGTATAGGGATACAAAAGAGTGATAGATTTCTACAAAAGAGAAAATTTTAGAGTTCAACTAAGAGGATTTTGTTGATTCATTTGTCGATCTAATTGATATGTATGTCATTAAATTAATATCATGTATCAGAATGGAATGGAAGACGATCCTTGTGCCCATCTATTTGTTTTCATATACCCGACACGGTACATACATAATATATGGGAAAATGTACCATTAACGACTTTTCAAACGCGGATACATATGTATCCTTACCATACTGAAACGACTGCCATTAGTAGTATTAAACCAATAGCGATTCATACAAGCTAAATCTTCTAATCGATAATTGGGCCAAAGAAAGAACTTTAATTTAATTAGTTTCTTTTTATCACTATCAAGATGTTTGTTTTTATTAAAAACTTGACCACAATCTTTTAGATTATTTAAAAATACTGGATTTCTATGCATACCATTTTTATCCCTTGAATTGAAAGAAATTCGAATTCGCAACTCTCGCCGGTGGTTAGTGGATAAAATATTTTCAGGAACAAACAAATCATAATGATTTTTGTCTTTATTTTCAGTCATTTTTTGATGTCTTGCAATGGATTCATCAAAATTCTTTTTATCAATATAGTTTTTTTCTTGGTATCTTTGATTAATTTGTTGTTTATTTTTATGAACCAATGAAATACTTATAGTTTGATATAGAATAAATTGTCCATCATTTTTGACAGACAGACGAATTGGCTCGATAATCAATATTCCTTTTTTCATTAATTCTCTAAGAGTTAAATCCTTCTGATTCATCAAAATATCCAGATTCATTTCTCCCCTGTGAATAGAGGCTATAACAATTTCGTTTGGATTTATCAGTTTAAGGAGGAAACTAGATGCTTTGATATTATTGATTATTCTTTTATTTAAAGAATTAGCCCATCTCAATTGAAAACGCAAATACCTTTTTAGGAAGAAATCAAGCTCTGCTTTCGTGTTGCTCTTGGATTGCTTTTTCTTTCTACGTTTTTTTCTGTCTGATTTACCATAATCTTCTTCAACATCTTTTTCTTGGTTTGAGAGAACGGATCTAAAATTTCCTTGTTTTTGTGCATCTGATACAAGATCCCCTTCACCTATGTGTTCTTTTTCTTCTTGATTTCGATTCTCTAATCCAAGAATTTTTTTTTCATTCGGTGCTATAAGGGGGTCCCTTTTTTTATTTTCAATAATATTTTTATTAATTTCAATAAAATTTTTATTAATGTTTCCATTTCCATTAAAATTTAAAAGAAGTAATTTTATTGGTATGATCCATGGTTTAACCTTATATGCATTATATAGTAGCACAAATTCGGGGAAGAACCAAAGTTCCAGATTCGATATAGGACAACTTAGTATTTCTTCATTCATTCCCATCCAATCAAAAGGGCTTCTTTTTTTATTGGATGGGTTGCTTCCTTGATCTTGATAAATTGTGAAATAAAAAAGGTCCCTCTTATTAATTTTATCAAGTTTTTGATAATTATTAACCACAGTCTTAATATTTTTGTTACTCTTGGTACTGGTATTGACCCAGGACTCAATAGTGGCCTTATTTCTAAGACAAAAATGAAGAATTCGCCAATTTAAAAATTGTCTATGTGAAAATTTCCCCATAGCATCTAGAATATCGTCTTCTCCTAGATAATTATGGAGAGGGATATCCCCCAGTGTATCAAAAAATTTTCCTTTATCCATGTTGTAATTATAAGAAATCTCTTCCCTCTTATTTACTTGTAATGGCGATCCATAAGTATATGAGTCCCTCTTATCTTGATAATTAATAGATTTATATGATAAAAAATCGTATCCATAGTGTTTTTTTAAATTATATTTTTTATATTTTTGTTCTTGATTCAGTTTATATTCTTGATTCAGTAATGAATTCGCTTGAAAATCATTTTTTTTTTCGTAATGAATTAATCTTTCTTTTTCATCTGAATCCCATTTTGTTAAATCTTTAGTTTGAGCCATATAGTGTTGATTGACGCTATTTCGCCAATGTCCTGGTACTAATCTAAGCCATCTACTCTGAACTAAATCGTATTGATAATGACTCCTTAACCAGTTTTTCCATTCATTCATTCCAGAATGCCAAAAGATTTTCTGTCTTAACCCATAATGATGTCTTAATCTGGAATGAGATATTCCTTGTTCTTCAAAATAATCTTTTATTTCATTTTTAAGAAAAAGAGATGTTCCGTGATATTGAAGGATAGGTTTGAATTTATAAAAACTAATAACTTGGGTTTGTGATAATTTGTAAAATACATATGCTTGTGAGAGGGAGGATAAGTCACAAAAAGCTTTTGCATTCTTATTTCTAATACTAATATTAGAAAGTGAGTTTTTTATAGTTGCAATAAAATGAATTGTATTTTTAGTTGTTTTATTAATTCTTTCTTGATTTGCTTCATTATTGTAAATGAATTTCTCAATTATTTTTTTTGTTGATTCAAGAAAAAGTTGTGTATTGGTTCTTGGAATATTAATGATATATAGAATAATATCTATGTATATCTTTTCAATGAAAATTTTTATAAAAAAATAGAATTTACGGATTAATCGAATATTTCTTCTTTTTAATATTTGCCAAATTTTTTTTGATGATTCTAATATTTTATCCCGATAACTTAGTTTGTTAGAACTAATATTTATTTCTTGAGTTAGAAATTCGTTTTTCTTGTCTTTTATAATTTTTTCTATTTGATTTTTGATTGTGTTTGTTCTCTTAGTCAGATCTTTTATTTTTTTTTCTGTTAATGTTAATGAATAATTTGCCCACTCCAGAGATTGAATTTGAAGGGATAATTTGGGAATCATCTTATTACTGATTATCGAATCTTTTTTAGTTTCGCCCAATTCATATATTTCTCTCAACCTAAAAAATGGAATTAGATTTCTTTTTGAAAGTTCTTTTATTATTCCCTTTAGAAATAGAATACTTTGAGTGATCCATTTTTTTGTTTCTTTTGAGACTTTTCGAAACAATTTTGTTCCTTCTAATTTTGTTCTTTCTTTTAAAATTGTTAAAGCTATAAAACAGTTAGTTTTCAATTTTTTAATTTTTTTTTTTAGATCTTTAAAAATAGGCTCAAAAAACGAACGCCGTTTTCGAGGAGAACCGAAAGGTAGTTCAGTTTCCATTCCCCAAACTGTTAAAAAGCAAAAATCAATCTTTTGACCTTTCGTTTTTTTCATTGGATCTTTATGAGAGGGTTGTAGTTTAAATCGGTGCCAAGGTTTCAGGCAAAAAGTAAATAGGATCTTTATCTGAATACCTTCTCTTAACCAGTTTTTTGGAAATTCTGTTTGGGATAATGGAACACCATCATAAGTGCATTTAACATGCATTTCTCGATTCCAATCCTTGAAATCCTCGGACCACTCAGGAAATTGGAATAATAACATACGGGCAATGTTTTTAGCTATTATCAATGAAGGTAATATAATATATTTTCTAAGAATCGATTGTGTTATTAATAGGAAGCTCCTTATTCCTTGAACAAGTAAACCCCTAGCCCAAGCTTTTGCTATTTCTCGCCGCATTTTCTCTTCTCTTTTGTATTTTTTTCTTTTGTCCTCGTCTTTTTTCTCAATCTTTTTTTCTGTATAATCATAAATTTGTGATTCTTTGTTTTTATATATCCAATTTGGAGATATTAGTTTTATCGGCACAGAAATATCAAAAGAAAAAAAGCGGGGTTTGTCTACTCTGTCCAAAAAAAGTGGGGAATGCACATTTGCTTGAAACAGTTCCCAAGTAATTGTTTTACGTCTTTGGGCACGCATGGAACCTTTTATTATGTCTCGACGAAAATCCGGTTGTTGCGAATAGCGTATCAAAGCCACTTCGTCTGGTCGATCAGGATCATTAGCATCCTTGGTATTAGTATAAGTCTTGGTGTTTGCCTGGTTAGCAGTAAAAATCACTATGCGCTTATATTTTCTTGAACGAATTTCAGGCTTTGTTGTTAACTTTTCCGCGGTTTCTTCGTCCTCTTGTTCTAAATTTTTGATTAATTTGTATGACCATCGAGGAACTTTTTTACTTATTTCTTTTATTCCAATAGATTTTTTTAGAATTGTTTGATTGTTGGGATTAGT